CAGTGCGATGGTTGGCTGTTCATGGACTAGCTGTACCTACCGTTTCTTTTTTGGGGTCAATATCAGCAATGCAGTTCATCCAACGATAAACCTAATCCGAATTATAGAGCTATGACACAATCAAATCCAAATGAACAAAATGTTGAATTGAATCGTACCAGTCTATACTGGGGATTATTACTCATTTTTGTACTTGCTGTTTTATTTTCCAATTATTTCTTCAATTGAGGGAAAGAACAAAAATAGTAGAAATTCTCTTATCCCATTCGGAAGGATACTATCTTCATAATTATCCATGACTGTTTTTGTCTCTAGCATGACCACTTGATGAAATGTGGAGGAAGGTGGGATAAATGGCCGATACTACTGGAAGGATTCCTCTTTGGCTGATAGGTACTGTAACTGGTATTCCTGTGATCGGTTCAATTGGTATTTTCTTTTACGGTTCATATTCCGGATTAGGCTCATCTCTGTAATAATAAGATGAACTTGATTGTAGACATGAAAAAGTAAGAACTCAGCAGGACCGTACCCCTCGAATCAGACAAAACAAAAGGGTACGGTCCTGCTGAGTTCTTACTTTTATAGCAAAGCTTTGATTCATTCCATAACCTAAAAGCGGTAAAGTTACCTAGTCAAAAAAATATTATTACTTGTAAAAATAACAAAACGGATCCCTTACTCTGATGTTTCAATACTATATTCCTTTGTTTCTAGTGATGTTTTTGAAGAATTGAATCCGTTAATGAATTCAGAGTCTCTCTCTGTTGTTACTACAACATATTTATTAATATTAACTCTGTGACGAAGCAAAAAAAGGAATTCATCGATTTTTGGATGATCAAAATTATATAATTATAAATTATAAAATTATATTATATATATATATTATATATATATGGATTTCCACAGATGAGACATCCTACAAATCATTTATTTATATACTCATAGAACCTTACTCTATCTATAAAAAAGATAAAATTTGAACTGTGATGAGATAATAGGATTTAGATATGTGTAAAAAAATGCAATTGACTTTTCAATTTCAACCGACCGGGACGTCAAAAAAGAATTTGGTTGCATTTTTTTTACTAAATTTATTAAGTCAATTAAATAATTGAAGGGATTCTATTTGCTCAATGAATTATTACCTACCAACCACACACCCCTTTTTATTTGTTTGTTCACTACTTCTTATATTATTATTATCAAAATCTAAAAAAAGAAGTTCTGATACTGATAGATAGACCCGGAAAAAATAGTAATCTTATCTTTGACGAACAGGAGAAAGAATCATTATTATCTCGTATCTCGACACAAGAAAAAGGAAATCCCTTTTCTTGTGTCAAATAGAAGAATAGAAAGACTAATAATACCTCCTAGAAGCATTTGTATCTTTTATTTATCTTTTGCTTTGTATTCTCCTCCTTTGTATTGTATTTGTATACCTATTATCCATTACTAATACAATGAATGGTCTATTATATATATATAGAAGTAATAAATTTTAGACATCTCTCAAAGCAAAAACAGTATAAACAAAACAAACAAAGGACTTTACAAATTTTTTTATGATCATACTACATGACATAATAGTATCGATCAAAAAAATTTGGCCTTTCCTTTTTACCAACTTGTATTAAAGAATCCCTAGATCTAAAAATTCATTTCGTACAATTGAACCTTTTCAAACTGTTTCTTTTTAAGAACCAAAAAGATTTGTGCTAGAATAACAGATGCTAAGAAGAACAAAAGACCTTGAACGCGTAACGGATCTTGAAGCACTATCTCGGCATCTCCCTGACCAAACCCCCCCACATTGGGATTACTTGTTAATAGTTGATCAAGCTTGATAGACTCACCCTCTGAAACAAGAAGTTCCGGTCCTGGAGGTATAATATCAATCACTTGATGTCCATCCGATGGATCAGTTATGGTTATTTCATATCCGCCCTTTTCTTTACGTACTATTCTGCTTACTATACCTGCGGATGTGGCATTATAGACAGTATTGTTACTCTTACTCCCATCGGGATAAATCTGACCCCTTCCCCTGTTTCCGCCTACGTATATGGGATATTTTAAGAAGTGAACGTCCTTCCTCGTAGCAGGGTCGGGAGAAAGAATAGGAAAGATGATTTCCCTATATTTCTGACCAGGAACAGGACCTACTACAAGAATATTTTTTTTAGTGGGACGATAACTCTGAAAAGAAAGATTGCCTATCTTTTCTTTCATCTCGGGGGAAATACGATCGGGAGGGGCTAATTCGAATCCCTCGGGTAAAATAAGAACAGCCCCCACATTCAAACCCCCCTTTTTGCCATTAGCAAGAACTTGTTTCAGTTGCGTATCATAAGGGATTTTAACAACTGCTTCAAATACAGTATCAGGAAGCACAGATTGAGGAACCTCAATATCCACGGGCTTATTAGCTAAATGGCAATTGGCACACACAATTCGTCCAGTTGCTTCTCGTGGATTTTCATAACCCTGCTGCGCAAAAATAGGATATGCATTTGAAATAGATGTCTGAGTTATTACATATATCGCGATCAATACAGAAATAAATCGAGTCATCTGCTCCTTTACCCAAGAAAAAGTATTTCTATTTTGCATGGTCCAATCATCGATCCCCGAATTTCTACAATAAATTAGGTAGGTAGCTAGTATAGTTCCCTATCCACGAGTCTGTCATTGTACTGGAATAATTGTACTGAAATATAGGACAAATACCTTGAATAAACAGGTAGAAATATAAAGAAAGAGTAAGTCAAATTAAAATTTCGTTATGCACAAAGAAAGATTCTGATTTGATTGATATCAGGAGATTAAATGAGTTCTTCATTCTCATTCATTCATTGAATGATAAATGACTACAAGTGAAGGAGATACACGATTTAAGCAATGAAAAATCCAATATTTCACAATTGTATCTAGAATGACTGGAAAAGTGGAAACAAGACCGGATATAATTTGATCGTTATGTGCCAATCCAAAATCGTTGTAGACCGAACCAATCATTAGTTCCCAACCATGTGGAGAGTGGAACCCAATCCATAAATCAGTGACTAAAAGAATAGAAAAGGCTTTTATTGTGTCACTTAAGTTATATAAGAATTCCTGAACCCAAGAATTAAGAATGACAAGTTTTTCATTACTCAGAATAAAATAACCACTTAGAATAGCGAAACAGATTATATTTGTCGAGAAATGCAAAATGCTATGTAAATTATATTCATTATGTATTTTGACCAATTGTATTGTTTCTTTGTGGATTCCTATACGAAGCTTTTGTAGATGTGTCTCGGGGTACTCCTTTATCATTTCGTCCAACAGAAATAGTTGTTCTAATTCTATGAATTTTTCTAAAACGTTCTTCTCTTGAATATCATTCAAGAAAGTTTCGGATTGCCTGGTATTCCACCAATCATTAACCCAAGGTTCCAGACATTTATTAAATGAGAGAGAGACCCACCAGGGTAAAAATACTATAGATGCAAGATATGGAAGGAAAATCAACACTTTCTTTTTTTTTTTCACTTTTCTTTTTTTTTTGAATTGTTAATAAACCTGCTTCATTTTATTTGTTAATTTTATCTTATCTGATATTTCTCTGAAGCATGAGTTCTATAACAAGGTATGGAACCTATGGATCTATTCTCCATTTTTGTATAATTATTTAGTCCTTTATTTAGTCTTTGGATCTAAATTAAATATAGAAATAGAATCAAGATAAGGTCTGTTTTGGATGAAAAAAAAAAATAAGCAAATATTCAGATATTTCATTTGAACAAATTAGAACCAATTGTATTGCATCCTTATTTGTTCTTTTCGATGAATGCTCAAAAAACCACTTGATTGAAGAATATTATTCAAAATTTGAGACGAAAGAACTCCACCGGGGACCAAGTAATTATTATTTCGAAATGTTTTACCCCCAGGAAAAGAAAAGGGAGATTTCTGAAGAATATTGATGATGAAATCCGAAATAGGTGACAAAACAAGAGATAAATTGAATGGTTATGAGAGATCCAATCGTTTGTTTCTCAAGGAGCAAAATAAAAGATAAAAAGAAGGATTGGTTGACAAAAGAAAGAAATTTTATGAGATATGATCTATCTGTATCTAATATATCAATTCTAAAATGGAATTTGAGCCTAAACTAAAAAGAAAAGATGAATTCTCTATTTCGAAATGTCCGGTTTGTTATGAATCCATACTTATTATACTTCTTACTAGTATGAAAGAAAGAATTGAGTTGAACTCCATACACATAAAAAATTTTTGGCAGACGAAAAATGACTTCTTATTATAGTTTAGTCGTTTTGTTCCATATACGTCCCCCTGCTTTTGCTTTATTCTAAGGGTCACCACCACATCAACAGAACAAAGAAATAGAATCTAACATGTTCTACTCGAATGAGCATTCTGAAGAAACTTCAGTTGTATTAAAAAAAGAAGAAGAGGATTGCTGAATTCCTTCCCTCATGCTGAGAAAGTATTTATTTCCCATTTCATTTCAAAATACTTCAATTGGTACGCGCAAGAAATAGGCTAATTCCGCAGCTTTTTGTTCAATTTCTCGTGGAGTTAAATTCTCATCAGTACGAGTCAAAGGAATAGTTCCCTGGCCCCTGACTTCCATATAAAGGACACGACGAGTATAAAGGCCCTCTTTAACCTCCACTCTGATTGACTGAATATCGCTCATAAGAAAGCGAAGGAAGATACGACGATTTTTTCCAGGAAATCCCCAACGAAAAATACACACTATTCCTTCTTTTCTATCGAATCGATCATAACCACTACCTACATTCCACAAAATTGTGCACCACAAATAGGAGCTAATGAATAGACCCGCAATTCCATAAAAAGACATCACAATCCCTTGTGGAAAAAAAGATATTTGTTGATATGGAAATACGGATATCAGATCCCTACCAAGATAACTGGAAGTTCCAACGACTAAGAATCCTAGTGAACCTAAAAAAAGGATACAGGCCCAGAAAAAATTACTTGTTTTTTGAGACCCCGTTATAAGTTCTATCCATATATGTTCTGATCGCCAGTTCATATTATACTAGATCTAATTGCATTCGATTGGAATTGGGAGAATAAACCAAATGAATTTGACTTTTCTTTTCCTGCTCCCGAGGTAACTCTCATCAACTAGCACTTGATGTGAACCATTAGAAGTAATTGGTTAGATATATTGACTTTCCACTTTAAATATTCGATGATCCGCTTTTTGCCAGAGCTATACCCGCATATACATACATTTATACAGATATAATGTATACGCACGCAAAACGGCTCTTTCTTTCATTTATATTTGCAAGGAGCCACATATTGTACCACATTCCACTAAAAAAATAGATACCTAAATAATGATCCAGTGTTGATTGAAATAACTTGATGAGATTTGGTCCCATACATCGCAGCTAGACAATCTTATTTTTTTGGACATAAAGAAATAAAGAAACCATTGCAATTGCCGGAAATACTAGGCCCACTAAAGGCACAAAAATAGAGGGGAAGTTGAAATCTGTCATAGAATGGGTGCCTCAATTTAATATTTGAACCTCTTTATAAGGATATCTTATGATAAGTAGTCTATCTATTATATTATAATATAAATATAAGTATATAAATAATATTATTAATATTAATAAGTATTAATATTAATAAGAATATTAAATTAATAAGAATATTAATAAGTACAAGAAATGTAAAACTACATTAAGTGTACCTATTTTATTTATCTTTCTACACGAATATGTATGATAATTCCATTTAATAAACTTTTTCTTATCTTGTTTTCATTCTTATCTTTTTTCTAAAACTAAAATAATAAGAAGTTTTTATGAGTTTGCGACTCTAAATCCGATACAAGAGGATTCTTCGTAAAAGTCAAAAAATGGGTTTTCGGATGGGTTTTCGGAAGATATAGAGATCATTTCTATTACTACATAGATATTTTATTCTATATCTATATTTAATTTATTATTGTTATTATATTATATTATTGTTTTTTATTATTTTATTAATTATTATTGTTATTATTCTATAATTAGACAATTCTATAATTATTAGACATTAATATATTGATATATATTTACATTTAATCTTACATTAAATTATATTATACATCAATTACATTTTACTATATATTTATTATTATTACTATATCTATATAATCTATATAACGATTACATTACATTAATATCTATTACATTATATTAATATTACATTATATTAATATTATTTGTTCTATGTTTATAATTATTTATCTTATAATATTTATTTTATATATTCTATTTCTATTCATTTATTATTTATTTTAATGAAATTAAAAAAAAAAAAATAATAAATATAAATAATAAATAAATAGAAATTATAATATAATAAATATATTAACATATAATAACATAACAAAATAACAAAAAATAATATATTTAACAAAAAAATATATTTAACATATATTTAATTTAACAAAAACAAAATAAAATACAAAATAAATAATAATTAAAAAAAAATTTAATAAATTAATTAAGAACTAAAACTAAGAAGCATTAAAATTGAATAAGCATTAAAACGTAATTAAGACGTAAGAAGGACGAATACAATTCTAAAATTCTTCTTTTTCAAAAAAAAATTCCTAGGAAGAAAAAATTAACTCTTTTATCCTGTTAATAGAGGGTTTCTAATTCCTAATCAGGAATAGAGGTAAAATACAAGCAAAAGGGATCCGTAGGAAAAAAGAAAAGCGATTATCCAAAACTTCTGATTCTTACTACAAGCAGAATTTATGTCACCAAACGTCATTTTTATCAGTTTTTTTGTCACGATGATATGAATTACTGCTCACTACAAATAACTGAATCTAGTGCTGTACTTTAATTTACAAATTTTTTTTAAGTCAAGGAAAGGAAACCGTGGAGCTGAAATAACTCACACAGAACACCTTTTAAAAGATTACGTGGTACGATTGGATCGAATAAGCCCTTATGGAATGAATACTCAGCCGCTTGTGAACCGTCGGGTACTGTCTTATTCAATGTTTGTTCAATTACTCTTTTACCCGCAAATGCAATGTAGGCATTAGGTTCAGCAATAATGATATCTCCCAACATACCAAAACTGGCTGTAACTCCACCGGTTGTAGGAGATGTAAGAATTGATACATAGAATAATTTTTTATTTAATTGATAATTATATAAAGCAGAAGATATTTTAGCCATTTGCATCAAGCTCAAACTTCCTTCTTGCATGCGTGCTCCTCCAGAAGCACATACAATAATAACAGGTAGAGATTGATTAGTAGCATATTCGATCAAACGGGTGATTTTCTCGCCTACTACGGATCCCATACTCCCTCCCATGAACTGAAAATCCATGACCCCAATTGCTACGGGAATACCATTTAGTTGACCTATGCCTGTTTGAACAGCTTCAGTTAAACCTGTCTTTCTTTGATAAGAATCAATACGATCTCTA